AAAAATCACAAAGAAGAAAAAGAAGAAAAAATGGATGAAGAAATTAATAAAAAGATTAATACATAAAATAAATATAATAAGAGATAAAAAGAGATGCGACCACCTCCTACATATTTTATGCCTTCTCCTGCAAAGAAACTCGTAAAGCCAACTCCATTGGTAATTCCATCAATTACTCGTCTATCAAAAAAAGAAGTTAATTCCGCCAATCTTCTTATGCCTTCTGTTAAAGATATTGTATAAAAAACATCTATGTAACCACGATTATAGGACCAATCATATATCACATTTATTATTTTGTCCCAAAGAATTCTCTTAGGACCTTTTTTAGCAACCAAATTAAGGAATTTCAAATTTTGTAAGGATGAATAAATCGGCTTATATAAAGAAGACGCTATAAATATCCCAAAAGAAGCTATACTGACTGAAAAAGTTGAATTTGTTACAAATTCATACCAATCTACAGACTCATTTTGATTTTGATGTAAAAGACTTAAAGACGGAATTAACAGTTTGGATAATATATCCAAATTCATTTCTTCTTGATTGAATTGATTGAAAGGTATTCCTATAGCTCCAATAAACAAGGTAAATAGTACCAAAACAAGCATCGGAAATAATATAGTATTATCCGATTCCTGGGGATAGGAAAAAATTATTTTAGTACCAAAATGATTAATAGTAATAAAAGGACACGTCATCTTTCTTACAGTACCACCAGTTTGATATATTTTCTTCCAAAAAAAACAAAAAAAAGAAGCTCTTTCATTATTATTTTTATTATTTATTGTTAATAAAGGTAATAAACGCATTTTTTTTTTTAAGATTTTTGATCCCTGTTTACCCCATAAAGATATTGAATAGAATGCGCTGTTTTTTTTACCACTATAATTTTGAAAATAAATATTTAAATGCCCTTCAAAAGTAAGTAAATAAACCCGAAACATATAAAATGCAGTTAATCCTGCTGTGGAAAAAGCTATTATTGCGAAAATAGGTGAATACGACCAACTATCATTAAGAATTTCATCTTTGGACCAAAAACAGGCGAGAGGGGGAATACCACAAAGAGAAAGGGTTCCTAATAAAAAAGCAATTTTTGTAATTGGAACATGTTTTGTTAAACCACCCATAAGAACCATATTTTGACTCTTATCCGGAGAATAGCCAACAATACCTTCCATTGAATGAATAATGGATCCAGATCCTAAAAACAACAATGCTTTCGAATAAGCATGAGTAATCAAATGAAATAAAGCGGCTCGATAGGAGCCCATACCTAAAGCTAACATCGTATAACCCAATTGAGACATTGTAGAATAAGCTAAACCTCTCTTAATATCTTTTTGAGCAAAAGCTAAAGTAGCTCCTAATAGTACTGTTATTATACCTATCAAAGCTATTAGCTTCATTATGTAAGGTATAACTACGAAAAGAGGAAGAAGTCGAGCTACAAGAAAAATTCCCGCTGCTACCATGGTAGCAGCATGTATTAGAGCCGAAATAGGGGTAGGTCCTTCCATGGCATCCGGTAACCACACATGAAGGGGGAATTGCGCCGATTTAGCAATTGCACCGGAAAATAATAGGAAAGCGCACAAGGTAACAAATAAAAAATGAACCTCATTATCATTATTATAAATCAAGTTATTGAATATTTCAAACAAATCCTGAAATTCGAAACTGCCTGTTATCCAATAAAGACCTAAAATTCCTAATAATAAACCAAAATCGCCTACACGATTAGTTACGAATGCTTTTTGACAAGCATTGGACACAATAGGTCGTGTGAACCAAAAACCTATTAATAGGTAAGAGCACATTCCAACCAATTCCCAAAAGATATAAATTTGGATTAAATTCGAACTGGTAACTAATCCCAGCATTGAAGTATTGAAAAAACTCATATAAACAAAAAATCTCAAATAGCCTTGATCATGAGACATATAACTGTCACTATAAACAAGAACCAAAATTCCAACCGTAGTAATTAATATTAACAAAATAGAAGTAAGTGGGTCAATCAAGTGCCCGAACTCTAAGGAAAAATCATTGTTGATGGTCCAAGACCATACATATTGATAAATGGAACTGCTATTTATTTGCTGAATAAACAGATCGGTCGAAAAAACCATAACTATACTTAACAATAAAACACTGGGAAAAGCCCATATACGGTGAAGCTTTTTTGTTGACACCGGAAAAAGTAGCAGTCCCATTCCTATTAACATAGGGACTGGAAGTGTAACGAAAGATATAATCCATAAATATTGATATGTATGTTCCATAAAAAAAATCTTATTATTTTAAATTAAAAAAAAAAAATGAATTAAGTTTAACTTCTTTTATAACTGTCTTGACAATTTTTATTTTTAATCACTATAGAAAATAGAACCTTTGATGCCTTCAATCCAATTAAAAGAAGTACCAGGTAGATAAAAATGTGTAAATTTTGACTGATCTAGTTTAGATCATATCTTTGGGCTGGATAATGTATCAAGGTATATACATTAAATTAGATAAGATTTTTCAATTTTAAAGAATTTTAAAGTCCGGAACAGAACTCGAAACTTTTTTGTTATATTATATGTCCATAAATCAATACCTAATGGAGTTGCTAAACCTTAACACAAATTTTCTACCTAACGAAACCCTAAGGATTAATACAATAAAATAGTTTCAGAAATCCCTTGAATGGAATGTTGAAATTGAAAAAATGAAAAAAAAAAATGAATTTTTTTTTTTCATTAATTTTAATGTTTCTAAAAAAATATTACATTGAATTAACTCCTTCAAGCTCGCCGATTGAATAAAAAAAGGTTATTATAATTTTGAGCAAGCCGCCATGGTGAAATCGGTAGACACGCTGCTCTTAGGAAGCAGTGCTAGAGCATCTCGGTTCGAGTCCGAGTGGCGGCATAACATTTTTAAATTATCTATTTTTAAATTATCTAATTATTAAAAGGATAGAATAAATCCTATAATGAATTCAATTCCGTATGTAGAATTATGGATAATTAAAGTATTCCCCCCTTTTTTTTATGATATTTTTGACTTTAGAACATATATTAACTCATATATCTTTTTCGGTCGTTTCAATTGTAATTATAATTCATTTTCTAACCTTATTAGTTAATGAATTCGTGGAACTCTATGATTCGTCAGAAAAAGGCATGTTAACTACTTTTTTCTGCCTAACAGGATTACTAATTACTCGTTGGATTTATTCGGGACATTTACCAATAAGTGATTTATACGAATCATTAATATTTCTTTCATGGATTTTCTCTATTATTCATATGGTTCCATATTTTAAAAAACATAAAAATTATTTAAGCACAATAACCGCACCAAGTACTTTTTTTACCCAAGGCTTTGCTACTTGGGGTCTTTTAACCGACATGCATCAATCTAAAATCTTAGTACCTGCTCTCCAATCCCAGTGGTTAATAATGCACGTAAGTATGATGGTATCGGGCTATGCAGCTCTTTTATGTGGATCATTATTGTCAACAGCACTTCTAGTAATTACATTTCGAAAAGTCATAAGAATTGTTGGTAAAAACAATAATTTATTAAATGATTCATTTCCCGTTAATGAGATCCAATACATGATGGAAAAAAAAAGTATTTTTAAAAATACTTTTTTTCCTTCTTCTAGGAATTATTACAGGTTTCAATTGATTCAACAATTAGATCATTGGGGTTTTCGTATTCTTAGTATAGGGTTTCTTTTTTTAACCATAGGTATTCTTTCAGGAGCAGTCTGGGCTAATGAAGCATGGGGATCATATTGGAATTGGGATCCAAAAGAAACTTGGGCATTTATTACTTGGACCATATTCGCAATTTATTTCCATACTCGAACAAATAAGAATTTGGAAGGTTTAAATTCTGCAATTGTCGCTTCTATCGGTTTTCTTATAATCTGGATATGCTATTTTGGGGTTAATTTATTAGGAATAGGACTACATAGTTATGGTTCATTTACATTAATATCTAATTGAATTGAAGAAAGAGTTTGACAAATATAACCATAGGACAGCTTAACATATATATAAGAAGCTTCAGGTAAGTCGTTGAGAACCTTTTGAATCACTCAAGTAATGGAGTGATTCAAAAGGTTCTCGCAAATGCTAAACATATCTGATTACAATTCCGTTTTTTTTTTTTTTTATTTTATAATAACTAATAACTACCTATAAAATTATAAGAATTACCTATAAAAAAAAATTAGCTATAAAAATAATTAGATAGAATAGCTTCGACCTTGTCAACTGATAATGAGAAAACGAAATCCGGATAAATACCAATACTGATTACAGGCAGAAGGATAGCAATCGAAACAAATAATTCTCGTGGTCCAGAATCAAAAAAATAAGAATTTGTGGTATTAAACAGCTTGTATCCATAGAACATCTGGCGTAACATAGATAATAAATAAATAGGAGTCAATATCGTTCCAACTGCCGTTACAAAAGTAATTAGTATTTTTGGCATTAAAAAATATTTTTTGGCGGTAATTATTCCAAAAAATACTACCAATTCCGCAAAAAAACCGCTCATGCCCGGTAATGCAAGAGAAGCTAATGATAAGATACTGAACATCATGAATATTTTTGGCATTAGGGTAGCCATTCCGCCCATTTCGTCAAGATAAACAAGACGTATTCTATCATAACTTGTTCCTGACAAGAAAAAAAGCGCAGCGCCGATAAATCCATGAGATATTATTTGTAAAATGGCCCCGTTGAGTCCCATATCGCTTATAGAGCAAATTCCTATAATTGTAAAACCCATATGAGATACAGAAGAATAGGCTATTCTTTTTTTTAAATTTTTTTGACCAGAAGATGTTGAAGCTGCATAGATTATTTGTATTGCGCCTACTATTATCAACCAAGAAGAAAATATAGAATGGGCGTGGGATAATAATTCCATATTTATTCGAACCAATCCATATGCTCCCATTTTTAATAAGATTCCAGCTAAAAGCATACAAGTACTGTAATGTGCTTCTCCATGGGTGTCTGGTAACCATGTATGTAAGGGTATAATCGGTGATTTGACAGCAAAAGCAATAAGAAATCCAATATAGAATAGTATTTCCAAGGTCACAGGATATGATTGATTAGCTGATGTTTCAAAATTGAATGTTGGTTCATTGGAAGCATAGAAAGCGATACCTAAGGCCCCCATTAATAAAAAAACAGAACTTCCTGCAGTATACAAAATAAATTTTGTAGCTGAATACAGACGTTGCTTTCCCCCCCACATGGCTAGAAGTAGATAAACAGGAATTAATTCTAACTCCCACATAATGAAAAAAAGTAAAAGATTTTGAGAAGAAAATAATCCTATTTGACCACTATACATTGCTAACATCAAAAAATGAAATAATCGAGAATCCCGAGTAATTGGCCGAGCCGCTAAAGTAGCTAAAGTGGTGATAAATCCGGTCAGTAAAATAGGTCCTAGAGAAAGTCCATCTATTCCTAATCTCCAGTAAAAATCAAAAAAATTAATCCATTTATAAGACTCCGTCAATTGGATTAAGGGATCGTCCAATTGGAAATAATAAGAGAATGCATAGGTCATTAAAAGGAGTTCTAGTACACATATAAATATAGTATACCACCTAATTACCTTATTTCCTCTATGAGGGAAAACGAAAATCAAGAAACCCGCGGATATTGGTAAACCTACAAATATTGTTAACCAAGGAAAAGAATTCGTGGTAAAGACAAGATACATTTGGACAAGAAAAACCCGTACTCGAAAACCTAATCTATTTTTTTTTTTATTATTATTATTTTTTTGAGTACGGGTTTTTGTCGGTAAACAAAAAATCAAATGTATTCAAGTGGTTTTTTCTGGAAAGTATTAATAAGCTAGACCCATGCTTCGAGTTGTTTCATGCCATAGATAAACTCGAACACTCAAGAAATCTGTTGGACAGGCAGATTCGCATCTCTTACAGCCAACACAGTCTTCTGTTCTTGGAGCAGAAGCAATTTGCTTAGCTTTACACCCGTCCCAAGGTATCATTTCTAATACATCCGTGGGGCAGGCCCGGACACATTGAGTACACCCTATACATGTATCATAGATTTTTACTGAATGTGACATTGGATCTATAATTTTTTTTTTTTACGTCATAAATTTTCGATCTAGTAAATTTTTAAATGAATCATATATTTAGACACCAGATGAATCAATGATTTATCATAATTTGTCTATTCAATTTCGGATCGACTCATGAGATAGAACCAAGATACTTTAATTTCTTACGTTTTCGTAAACATTATCAGATACGCTATGTATTATAGATGTCAATTCAAATTAATGAATCTAAATATTTTATATGATTAATACTACTTATTCAACAAATTCAATTGATTGATACGGATTGATTTTCTGTTACGATAAATTGACGAAACTATAGCCGGCCCGATAGCTGCTTCAGCGGCTGCGATAGATATAACAAAAATTGATAAAATATTTCCTTTTAATTGTCGACTATCAAAAAAATCAGAAAATGTTACGAAATTTAGATTGACGGCATTCAATATAAGTTCAAGACACATAAGGGCTCTAACCATATTTCGACTCGTGATCAATCCATAGATACCGATAGAAAATAAATAAGCACTCAAACCAAGCACATATTCGAGCATCATCGCCCAACTCCTTATCGATTTCGATTTATTTCAATATGAACAATGAACAACAATTTAACATCAACAGATTAGATTGACTAGAATAAGAATATCACAAGTACAAAACAAAAAAAATAGATTGGAATATAGATCGAATAAAAGAATTTATATATGAATAATCTTAAAATAAATGTGATAACATAGAATAAAGTCTGATTTGGATTGCGATTGCCAATTTAAAAGATTTATTACTGACGAGCCGTGGCAATCGCACCTATCAAAGCAACTAAAAGAATTATTGAAATAAATTCAAATGGAAGAAAAAAATCTGTTGATAAATGAATTCCAATTTGTTGACCATTACTTACCAAATCTTGCTCTATAATCTGGTTTGCTCTTGTAGTCCAAATAATCCCATACCATGTTGTATTTGAAATAATAGTAATTAGTAAAACAAAAAGACTTGTACAAATTAGAGAAGTAAGACCATTCCCAACAGTCCAAAGATTGAAATCTTTGTAATATTCTGAACCATTCATGAACATCACAGCAAATAAAATTAAAACATTTATAGCTCCCACATAAATAAGGAGCTGCGCCGCAGCTACAAAATGAGAGTTTGATAAAATATAGAATAAGGATATACAAACAAGAACCAATCCTAATGAAAAGGCAGAAAAAATGGGATTGGTAAGTAATACCACTCCTAGACCTCCTAATATAAGACCTAATCCTAGAAAGACTAAAAGAAAATCATGTATTGGTCCAGGTAAATTCATTGTACGTAAAATAAAAGATAAAAAAATCAAATTCTTTTTTTTTTTTCATGACTTTATTGACCCGACCAGGAAAAACTTATTTAGAATGGGTTCCTAATTGAATTAAATCCTAAAAGGTTTAAATTACTGTAGTACCGCTATCGGACTAATCTCATTCTTTCTCGAAAAAATAAAAATTGACACTTTAATTTTTATTTCTATTTCGAAATAGAAATAATTATATAGAAATAATTATGGATAGAATTATGACTATATTAATAGATTTTCAATCCAAATTAAGCTGCGCTGCAATTCTTACCAATCAATCAAATCCAATCGCTAGTTGGGATTTGTAGCTTTTGTAGTTATTGACCAAACAAAATGAAAAAAAAAAATATTTCAGACTTTTAGATCAAACCTAGATCTTTGTTTAATGATTAAAAATGACTCTTCAATCAATCTTTAATCAAAGGGGGTTTGCCCATTTTGATTAAAGATTGAGGTGAATTCAAAATTGTTCGAATTGTATAATCGTCAATTACTGACATTGGTAAACGACCTAAAGCAATTTGGTTATAATTCAATTCGTGACGATTATAGGTAGAAAGTTCATATTCTTCAGTCATTGATAAACAATTAGTTGGACAATACTCAACACAGTTGCCACAAAATATACAGATTCCGAAATCAATACTGTAATTAAGCAATCGTTTCTTTCGAATATTAGTTTCCAATTCCCAATCAACAACAGGTAAATCTATAGGACATACACGAACACATACTTCACAAGCAATGCATTTATCAAATTCAAAATGGATTCGACCGCGGAAACGCTCCGATGTGATTAATTTTTCATAAGGATATTGAATAGTTACAGGTAAACGATTTACGTGGGATAAGGTAGTCATGAAACTTTGACCAATGTACCTTGCAGCCCGTATGGTTTGTTGACCATAATTCATGAACCCAGTTACCATAGGGAACATATCGTGAATCTCTATGAATAATTTTATATTTGTTTCTTTATCTTGTTTGAGACAAACTATAAATATAGAAAAGAATTACTTTATAGTGAAAAGAGTTGGGAAGAGGTTGTTAATAATAGATTGCCAAGAGAAATAGGTAAAAGAAATTTCCATCCAAGATTTAATAGTTGGTCCATTCTTAGTCTAGGTAAAGTCCATCTTGTTGTGATAGGAATGAACAAGAACAAATAAGTTTTAACCAATGTAATAAGAATACCCATTGTTGTTCCAAAGACTCTACCTACTTTATTTATTTCAAAATCAAAAAACTCCGGAACGGATATGTACGGAATAGAGATATTCCAACCGCCCAAGTAAAGAACTGCTACAAATAATGAAGATACTAATAAGTTTAGATAGGAAGCAACATAAAATAAACCAAATTTGATACCCGAATATTCGGTTTGATAACCTGCTACTAATTCTTCTTCTGCTTCTGGTAAATCAAAAGGTAATCTCTCACATTCTGCTAGGGAAGAAATGAAAAAAATGATAAATCCTATAGGTTGACGCCACAAATTCCATCCCCCAAAACCATATTTTGATTGTGCTTCAACTATATCAACTGTACTTGAACTGTTAGATAATCATAGTCGGTGATGACATCACTGTTCCCATCGCTATTACAGAACCATACATGAGATTTTCACCTCATATGGCTCCTCGAAGGCCATAAATAAATCTAAGGGCCAGATCATATTATTTATCTCGATATATTTGTAGGATAAATAGGATCCAAATCTATCGGATGCCCCCCCAATTCCAAAATTTGACCAATGTAATTCTGTCTGTTATAATACTAAAATAAAGTACTTCTGAATTGATCTCATCTTTTAAGAATTTCAATTTTTCTTTCTTGAGCAATAACTTAAATCTTTCAATAAAATACTTCTTGTAGAAATACCAATAAATATTTTAACCTATCATTTTCGATTACGAAAAATAATTAGACAGTCCATTATTTCATGAATAAGGATCTCTTTTTTTCTTTTTCTATTGTAATTCTATTCTTTTTTTGTTCCTATTCTTCCTTCTGAAAAAAAAAAGGTAAAGGATTAGTTCGTTCCTGATAGTCATTTGTTTAATTGGTGGATAGGAGCGTACTCTGGATCGGAATCATGGGGAGTACTGCCTGATCATTTCTACTAATTTAAAGCCCCAATTAATATTCTTTTATTTTGGATAATTCTATTACTAATCTTTTATGTATCTTGGTGTTCCTAACCATCCACTCATTTTTATTTTTACTCAACTGCTCGGTAGCATTACAGTAATATATATATATAAATGATAGTAAAATGCTCGGTAGCATTACAGTAATATATATATATATAAATGATAGTAAAAACTCACTAAGGTTGATTCTTTGAGCCCGCTTTCAAGCCAGGATGACTAATCAACCAATTTTGGGACAAATGATCTCATCTTCTTATGTTTATTTCTGCTTTACTGTTGTACATAAGAAATGAGTCTCGATTTTTTTTACTGCAAATTTAGAAGCTGTTTTCTTTCACTCATATAACTATCTAATTTAGTTCATCAATTCAAATGATGAATAAAAAAATAAAGATATATATTCAATTTATTTTACCTTCTTCCTAATAAAGAAAAAGGCAATAGGGAAAAATTTTTGTTTCAACGAATCGCACGTAGAGATATGGATAATACACAGAGAGTTAATGGTATTTCATAACTAATCGATTGAGCGGCAGCTCGTAGACCACCTAAAAAGGAATATTTATTATTTGATCCATATCCTGACATAAGAAGTCCAATGGGAGCAATACTTGAAATGGCAATCCATAAAAAGACGCCGATATTTAGATCCGCTAAAACAAAGTGATAGCCAAAAGGAATTACTGAATAGCTTAATAGAGTTGATATGACTGCTATGGATGGTCCGATACTGAATAAACGAGTATCTCCTCTAGATGGAAAAAGATTTTCTTTGAAAAGTAGTTTTGTTCCATCCGCTAGAGCTTGAAGAACTCCAAAAGGACCGGCATATTCAGGTCCAATACGTTGTTGTATCCCTGCAGAAATTTCTCTTTCTAACCACACAATTACTAATATGCCTATCGTGATTCCCAATACAAGAGTCAAAATAGGGACAAGCATCCATATAATTCCATAGACTTCGTTTAAGGATTTCAATCTGGAAAAAGAATTGATAGCTTGTACTGTTGTTGTATCAATTATCATTTCAACGATCAACTTCCCCCATAATAATATCTATGCTACCTAGTATTGTCATAATATCAGCCAATTTCATTCTTTTAATTAATTGAGGAAGAATTTGCAAATTGATAAAACCCGGCGGACGAATTTTCCATCTCCAAGGAAAACTACTTTGATCCCCTATTAGAAAAATTCCCAACTCTCCCTTTGGTGCTTCAACTCGAACATAAAGTTCTTGTTTCGGCAATTCAAAGGCGGGAGAAGTTTTTTTACTAATAAATCGATATTCAAAATCATTCCATTCTCGATTCCTTTCTCTATCAAAACTTCGAGTTTCTAAATTTTCATAAGGCCCCCCTGGAATCCCTTCCAAAGCCTGTTGAATAATTTTTACGGATTCCGTCATTTCACCAATTCGGACTAAATAACGAGCTAATGAATCCCCTTCTTTTTGCCACTGGACTCCCCAATCAAATTCGTCATAACACTCATAATGATCAACTTTACGAAGATCCCATCGTACTCCGGAAGCTCGTAGCATTGGTCCTGATAAACCCCAATTTATTGCTTCCTCTGCACTAACAATACCTATTCCTTCAACGCGTTCTAAAAAAATAGGATTTCGCGTAATAAGTTTTTGATATTCAGCAACTCCTGTTAAAAAATAATCGCAGAAATCCAAACATTTATCTAGCCAGCCATGAGGTAGATCAGCTGCTACTCCTCCGATACGAAAATAATTATGCATCATTCTCATACCAGTGGCAGCTTCGAATAAATCATATATTAACTCTCTTTCTCTAAAAATATAGAAGAAAGGGGTCTGCCCACCAATATCTGCCATAAAAGGGCCAAGCCATAAGAGATGAGAAGCTATACGACTCAACTCCAACATAATTACTCTAATATAGCTAGCTCTTTTAGGTACTTGAATATTTCCCAACTGTTCCGGTCCATTTATTGTTATCGCTTCTGTAAACATAGTAGCTAAATAATCCCAACGTGTTACATAAGGCAAATATTGTATAATTGTTCGGTTTTCCGCAATTTTTTCCATCCCTCTGTGTAAATAACCTAATATTGGTTCGCAGTCAATAACATCTTCACCGTCTAGACTAAGGATGAGTCGAAGAACGCCATGCATTGATGGGTGGTGGGGACCCATATTGACTATCATAAAGTCCTTTCTTGTAGCTGGTACATTCATAGGGGGTTCCTCGATTTATTTTTCCATGAATTACTGAAAACGAAAAGAAGTTCATCAAAATTCAAGTTTAAGATCTAATAAATCAAATAATAAAAAAAAAAAAAGACTCTTCAAATTAACGAGTTTTTGATTCCCGAATGTTCAACTGGCTAATTAATTCTTTATAACGTACTCCATTTTTCTTTGCCAAATAAGACAGTAGTCGTTGGCGTTTTCCTAGAATTTTCCGTAAACCTCTTTGAGATAAATAGTCTTTTCTATGTAATTCCAAATGTGAAGTAAGTCTTCGTATCTTATTAGTAAAACTTACTATTTGAAATTCAACGGATCCCTTGTTTTCTTTTTTGTCTTCTTGTGAAATAATTGAAATGAATGAACTTTTTACCATAAAATGAAATCCCCCTCCTCCCGCCTTTTTAAGATAGTTTTATTGATCAGTAATAATAAATAATGGAATGTTAAATAAGAATGCTAGTTTGTTTGAATTTGGTATACACAATAATCTTCAATTCGGTAGGAATTCCTAATTTTGTCAACATTAATCAATCCAATTTTTTTTTATTCGGCTAGAAATACATAAAGAATGGTATATTTCTTCCCTTACAAAAGAAAAAAAAAATTATATCTATATCTAAAAATTTAAAACGAAAAATTGGATTGATTCATTTTTAGATCAAATTGATACATGATTGAATTCCATGTATCAGAATGGAATATGGGATGTAAAACAATGTATATGGACCTCTCCTTGTTTTCATATATTTCATATACTAGATTAGATATGCTATGGGATATATATGACAAATGGACCTTTACCGAATTTTGAATCGTGGACATATATGTATCCTTATCATACTAAACCGACTAGCATTATTGGTATCAAACCAATAGCGATTTATACAAGCTAAATCTTCTAATCGATAATTGGGCCAAAGAAAAAGTTTTAATTTAATTAGTTTATTTTTATCTCTATCAAAACGTTTGCTTTTATCTATAATGTGAGCGTGGTTTTTTATGTTATTATTATTGATAATTTCTGTATTTATATCATTTCCATTTTTTGAATTGAAAGAAATTAGAATTCTCAATTCTCTACGATGTTTAGAGGATAAAAGATTTTCGGGAACAAGTAAATCATAATTATTTTTGTCTTTATTTCTAGTTAAACTTTGATTTATTACAATAGATTCGGTAAAATTCTTTTTATCAATATAGTTTTTTTTTCTGTATCTTTGATTAATTTGTTGTTTTCTCTTATGAACCAATAAAATATTTATGGTTTGATACATAATAAATTTTCCATCATTTTTTACCGACAGACGGGTTGATTCGATAATCAATATTCCCTTTTTCATCAATTCTGTAAGAGTTAAATCTTTCTGAATCATTAGAATATCTAGACTCAGTTCTCCCCTTTGAATAGAGGATATAATAATTTCTCGTGGATTTGTCAATCTAAGCAGGAGACAATATATTTTTATATTATTGATTATTTTTTCATTTAAAGAATCATCCCATCTTAATTGAAAGCATAAATATCTTTTTAGCAAGAAATCAAGTTCTGCTTCCGTATTACTTTTGTATTGCTTTTTCTTTCTACGCTCTTTCCTGTCTGATCTTACATAATCTTCTTCAACATCTTTTTCTTGGTTTACTAGAACTGATTCAAGATCTACTTGATCCTCAGACTCTTTTTCTTCATGATTTTGATTCTTTAATTGAATGGATTTTGTTTCATTTGATGATATAGATATAAAAGGATCGTTATTTTTCTTTTTGTTGATTTTTTTATTTTCACTAACATTTTTAGTTCCATTAAAATTTAAAAAAAGTAATTTGATTGGTATCACCCATGATTTTATCTTATATGCGTTGCAAAGTATCACAAATTTTGGAAAGAACCAAAATTCTAAATTTGATGTGGGACGATCTAGTATTTCTTCATTCATTCCCATCCAATCAAAAAGGTTTTTTTTTTGTTTGGTTCCGGTATTGATCCAGGATTCAATATCGACTTTCTTTCTAAGACCAAAATGAAGAATTCTCCAATCCAAATATTTTCTATGCGAGCTTTTTTCCGTATCGATAATATCATCTTCTGCTAGATGCTTATTGACAGGGATACCTCCCGACATATCAAATAATTTCCTTTTATCTATTTTGTAATTATAAAAAAGCTCTTGCTTATTATTTAATTGGAATGGTAATTCATAAATGGATGAGTCTTTTTTATTTTCATAATTAATGGATTTATATAATAAAATATTATATCTATAGTATTTTTTAAAATTATCTTTTTGGTTCGATAATGAATCTACTTCAAAATTATTTTGTTTTTCATAATGAATTAATTGGTCTTTGTCATATAAATTCCATTTATTTAAATCTTTATTTTGAATCATATGCTGTTGATTCATTCTATTTCGCCATTTTTGCGATATTAAGCTAGACCATCTGATCTGAGATAAATCGTATTTATATTGATAATTACTTCTTACCCAGTTTTTCCATTCATTCATTACAGAATTTCTAAAATTTGTATCTTTTAATTTGAACTGAAATCTTCCTTGGACTCCAAAATAATCTTTTATTTCATTCTTAAGAAAAAGAGATGCTCCATGATATTGAAGGACAGATCTTAACTTATATAGGTTAATAACTTGGACTTGTGATAATTTGTAAAATACATATGCTTGTGACAAGGAGGTTATGTTATAAAAAATCTTCGAGTTCTTATTAAAATTACTATAATTTAATGCCTTTTTTATAATCGAGATAAAGTTAATTGGTGTATTTTGATTTGTTTTATCAATTCTTTTGTTATTTTCTTTTTTATTATACATATAAATGTATTTATTAATCATTTTTCTTGGTGATTCAAGAAAAAACTGTACATTGATCCTCGGAATATTAATGATAGCTAGAAGGATATCTATATATATCTTTTCAATCAAAATTTTGATAAAAAAATATGATTTACGGACTAATTGAGCATTGTTTCTTTTTAATATCTGTAAAATATTTTTTGATGATTTTAATTTGAATCTTTTAGCATTATAACTTAGTTTGTTAGGACTAATATTTCTTTCTGAGATTAGAAATCGTTTTTTCTTTTCTTTTGTAATTTTTTCTATTTGATTTCTTATTGTCTTTGTTCTGGCATTCAGATCTTT